AAGAATTCTAATAATCTAGATTTGTGATGCCCACGTTGTTGTATTAGATCCAAAGGTTCTTTCTTGACCTAACTACAACGTGCAGGCTTTATCCTTTATATAGAATATGGAAAGACAAAACGGAAAATCTATAAAGGAAAAGCGAAGAGGAATTTTTCGTTTTAGAATCGAATTGAACCGAAATAAAAATGTGATTTTTTGAGTGATCTGATTGTGCGATACCTTTTTTCGAGGCATTGGAAATAAAATAGTAAAAAAAAATAAAGTAAAGCAAAAGGTATTTAAAGTATTAAAAAGTAAAGAAAAAAGTATTCTAAGGGCACTCTTTAGTCGAAAATGTATTTGATACAATAAAAAATCAAAATACAAAATCGAAGCGATTCCCCTTTGAAATGAAGTTAGATGACATAGTTTTTATTATTATTTTAATATTAGTTGACTCAAGAGTTGCCCACTCAATCCGTTGATTCGGAAGCGTGGGATGAGTTGGTGTAAAAGACGATGAATTGATTTCTTTTTCTATCCCTGTCACTCATTTTTGTTAGTACCTTCTAGAATACTTGAAGAATCAAAAACTTGCAATTGAAGGTATTCTTTCAATTGGTAGGGTATTTTTGCTTATCCTCGTATCGTTCAAAAGTTGAAACTTAGGGAAGTGCTTTATAAACATATGTATAAAAAGAACATATTTCCTTTAGCTCCGTCATGCCTACTATAACTAGTTATTTTGGTTTTCTACTAGCGGCTTTAACTATAACCTCGGCTCTATTTCTTGGTCTGAGTAAGATAGGACTTATTTGAAATTAATTGAATGAATAATTCATAAAAAGAAATCTTTCTGTGGTATTCCACATATTGTCTAGTTCCTTGCCGTACCACGTTAATTCCGAATTATTGGTTATTGAGATTCCTAGGCAAGACGGATTAATATTTAGGGATAGATATTACCCCTCTTTTTAACCTTTCAAAAAAAAAAACTAAAATTCAAATGATTGAAGTCTTTCTATTTGGAATCGTCTTAGGTCTAATTCCTATTACTTTGGCTGGATTATTCGTAACCGCATATTTACAATACAGACGTGGTGATCAGTTGGACCTTTGATTAATTAACATCTCTTTTTTTAACTGACCCCCTCCTTTCTTTAATTTAATCCGAGGGGGAGGTCAGGGCAGGGTCAAATTCAGATTGCTGTTCAATGATTTCAGTTCAGCGTGTGTGATTTTCGATCTAAGACTAAGACAACAAGAGCGGAATCACGCTCTGTAGGATTTGAACCTACGACATTGGGTTTTGGAGACCCACGTTCTACCGAACTGAACTAAGAGCGCTTTCTTATCACAACGGAAAAGACTGGAAATAAGTAATAAGTCGATTTTTTTTCCCCAACAATTCTTGTATGTGTATACTATCATATATAATAAAATGGAAGATTTTGTATGTCAAAATTAGAAACCGATCTAAAAAAAAAACGGATCTTGTCTTACTCCTGCTCGGAGCGGTAATTGGTAGGGATGACAGGATTTGAACCCGTGACATTTTGTACCCAAAACAAACGCGCTACCAAGCTGCGCTACATCCCTTTCAATGGGTCTACAGTATCATTGTAAAGAATCCCCGTCTTGTTTTCCACATCCTTATTTTTTTATTCCCTCTATTGATATGCAAAATGGATCTTGCCTTTTCTTGTTTTTGGGCTCATATCATATAACATATAATAATAATAAATTAGTATTTTTCTTAGGAATTCTCAGGCGTAAAGCGGCCCATTTTTCTGCTTTAAGAAAAAAAAAAAGAAAATAAAATCTTATCTACCGAATCATTTCGCATTTCAATTTGAATTAAGGATTCCGCGCACAAATACAAGTGGCCTTTAACTACATATACATCTCTTACCATAATATATTCCAATAGGGAATACAAAAACAAAAAAGAAGGAGGATTTTCAATGCGAGATCTAAAAACATATCTTTCCGTGGCACCGGTACTAAGTACTCTCTGGTTCGGGTCTTTAGCAGGGTTATTGATAGAAATCAACCGTTTATTCCCGGACGCATTGACATTTCCTTTTTTTTCATTCTAGTTATTGAACGCGAACGAGGTAAAGAAGATTAGAGCTAGAATCCAATATTTGTGTATTTGTGACTAATCTCTCTTTCCCCTCTTTTATTTTTTTTTTTACAATTAGATAGATAGAATAAAGGATGAAAGCGAAATAAAAATGTGGCTTCAACTTCAGCGAAACTCGGGTTCAGGCTCCAATTAAATTAATTATCCAGTTAAAAGAAAATAGACAGTGAAAGGAAAACGGAAATGGAAATGTGGCTAGGGTAAGAGTAGCCTACACTACACGATACTTAAATGAAATACTGTACTGTGATTAGCAATATAGTTAGAAATTTTTGTATTACTTATTATTTCCTATATATTTACTATATTGATTGCAATAAAATCTTTATTTCAGAATTGGATTTTGAGTGGTTAACAACTTCTATTTTTTTGTCCCTTGTTTCTTATTCGTTTCGGGTCGGAAAATAGAAAAGTTGGATGAATCAAAAACCCCAAGGAGGTTCATGGCCAAGGGTAAAGATGTCCGAGTAAGGGTTATTTTGGAATGTACTAGTTGTGTTCGAAACGGTGTTAATAAGGAATCAAGGGGTATTTCCAGATATATTACTCAAAAGAATCGACACAATACACCTAGTCGATTGGAATTGAGAAAATTCTGTCCCTATTGTTACAAACATACACTTCATGGGGAGATAAAAAAATAGATAGAGTCGAACCGCGTGCTTGTGTGTCACCCTTGCAAGGAACATGAAAAAATAATCTAGATATATATCTAGATTATTTCATATATTTAAATAGAAACAATTATTTCATATATTTAAATAGAAACAAATAAATAAATATAGACAAACCAAACCCTCTAATTGATTCTATAAATCATTTTTTTATTTCATCGAAATGGGATTTTAGGGATAAGGAATAAACAAATTATGGATAAAACCAAGCGACTCTTTCTTAAATCCAAGCGATCTTTTCGTAGGCGTTTGCCCCCGATCCAATCGGGGGATCGGATTGATTATAGAAACATGACTTTAATTAGTCGATTTCTTAGTGAACAAGGAAAAATATTATCTAGACGGGTGAATAGATTGACCTTAAAAGAACAACGATTAATTACTATTGCTATAAAACAAGCTCGTATTTTATCTTCGTTACCTTTTATTAATAATGAGAAACAATTTGAAAGAAGTGGGTCGACCACTAGAACTCCAGGTCTTCGAACCAGAAAAAAATAGGCTTACTCTTCAATTAAATCAAAATTCCAACCCGAACTCAAACCCAGATGGACGTTTTGTTCAAAAAATCCGAGAAGCAGTTGTGTCGTAAGAAAAAAAAAGAATTGGGGAAGAAGAATAAAATCAATCTTTTTTTATTGAGCGTGTTCGCTCATTTTGACGACTTTATCATATTATTTCTACTCTACCTTCCCGGAGTTCATTCTCCAGAGAACTCCGTTTAAAAATTCTAATGGATTCCTTCCAATTTCCCTATTTTATAATCTCATTGGAAATCATATAAAGACAATTCCTATTTGATATAGCTATTTGTGCAAGTATCTTACGATTAAGAACCAACTGCGCCTTATACAGATTGCTTATTAATCTACTATAAATATAGGATACCCTGTTTCCGCGAATTACTGCATTTATTCGAGTGATCCACAAACGACGAAAATCCCTTTTTTTCCTATCTCTATCACGATGAGCCGAAACCAAAGCTCTTATTTTCTGTTGAGTAATTGTTCGACTAAGTCTTGAATGAGCCCCGCGAAAGCTTGATGCAAATAAACGCATTTTTGTTCTACGTCTCCGAGCTATATATCCTCGTCTAATTCTGGTCATTGAATAAATGAAACTTTGATGAATAACTAATCGATTTCCTTTCTTTCAGTTATTCTTTTCCCCTTTCCTAGTCTATTAATAACAAAACGGACTCTTCCAATTTATAAAATCAAAATTCCAATGGCTTTTGCTACTCTAACCTTCCCGACCACGCTTTTACCTTTTTTCGAGGCATTGGAAATAAAATAGTAAAAAAAAAATAAAGGAGTAAATAGATAAAGAAATTGTGGGTTCCGTCGTCTCTATGATTACTTCTTAAACGGTGAGGCCCTCTCTATACACCGGAGCCACTTCCTTCATTTAATCAATTCTATTGGTAACTTGTACAGTTACCACTCTCCGGCTCTACCCATGAATTTTCTAGTAATAGGTCTTTCATAACGAGATAGACCTTATACAGTAACGGTATTTAATTATGAAGATTGGTGGGGTAGCTGACCCTGTTAGTCCGTTCTTGCAAGAGTAGAAAGATAATCTTTCCGCTTTTTTTATAGTATTTCCCCCGCTTAATGGATAACTATTTGTTACCAATGGGGAATTCTTTCTCACCTTAAATTGCAATTTGAGGCGGTTGAATTTGCGCCGGTGGAAACCATAAATTTCATACACAATAGAAAGATATGATAGATATCTTTTTTTTAGCTAGTGAATGCAGTTCTTCTTCTTCCATTCTATCCGATTCACTGGTACTGATCATTGATACTTAAAAAATTGTTTTCTTTCTTTTGTTTTGTCTCAGCCCATGATTGAAACGAGTCGCACATACACCCTTGTACATGTTCCTCGGCGCTGAGGGCATCCCCCAAGAGCGGGGGATTTTGTAAGGTTTCTGATTGGCTGTCTTGGGTTTCTAATAAGTTGTTTAATAGTTGGCATGCTGAATTATCCATTATGGGCTGGTTTAGATCGATCCTAACCGGATGATTATGAATTTCTTCTGTTTAATATTCTATTAAACCCTTAAGGAGGCACTGCTATGTTTTATCCAACCGCTACAAGATCAACAATTCCATGAGCTTGGGCTTCTGTTGCTGACATAAAAGTATCCCTTTCCATGTCTTCGGATACAACCCATAAGGGCTTGCCAGATCTTTGTACATAAACCATTGTAAGGATTTCGCGCAGTTTCAGTAGTTCTTCCGTATCCAGGATAAATTCTCCCGTTTGTGCCCCATAAAAAGCGCCAATAGGTTGATGGATCATGACCCTGATGATATATTATAACCTAAAAAAAAAAGTTCCTCTATCTCGCACGATTAGGCGAGGGGAAGAGATAAAGAAAAAGATAGAATTGAACAACCGTACGGGCATTTTTTTCGCATTGCATACGGCTCGCCAATGGAATTAATGGAATTTGCTTTTTACCTTTCATCAAACAAGGAGAAAATATGGGGTTCTATTATACCCAGATCGGTAAATGATCCAATTACCACCCTTTTTTTTTAGTTCAAAAATACTATGATGGCTCCGTTGCTTTATATATTTATTTCGTTTGTGATTCAGCAATCCCAAAGTGTCTTTATTTTTTTTATTTGAAAAAAAAAAAATAAAGAAACAAATCTTCTTTTTTTTTATTTTCGTACTCTTTCATACCATAAATATTGTTAATAACCTTCCGGCGTGAAAAAAGTTTGTGACGCCGCAATAGGCCTACGATAGGTAAGATAAACTCGGAATACCCCTCCTTTATCTCATACTACTGCTTCGATACATAATCAAATATTTTGAAAAAAAAAACACTAACAATTTTCATATCGAATTCGAAGTGCCATGCTATTATTACTTAATCTTAAAAATTCATATGGCGAAGGCATAGTCTTCTTTTTTCTCTCAAATAAAAAACTCATTGGCGCCAAGCGTGAGGGAATGCTAGACGTTTGGTACTTGCTCCTGCGGCCAGGAGGAAAGACCCCATGGAGGCGGCCAATCCCATGCATATTGTCTGTACATCCGGTCGCACAAATTGCATAGTATCATAAATTGCTATTCCGGGTATTACCCATCCGCCAGGAGAGTTGATAAATAAATACAAATCCTTGGTCTCGTTCTCTATACTGAGATATACCATAATACCAATAAGTTGATTCGAGATATCACTCTCAACCATTTGACCTAAAAAAAGTAATCTTTCTCGATAAAGTCGGTTGATTAGGATAAAACTGTATCCCTTCGGAGCCGTACAGGCATCTTTTGATGCATACGGTTCAACAAAACTTGCGAAACAAAAAATCAATGTGTAGCTCCCAGCCCTTTTCCTTTCTTTTTTCCTAGCGGGCTCCTTCTATCGAGGGGTCCTTTCTTCCATTTTTCAAGAACGATGAGTTTAGCCGGTTTTCCTATACCTATAATATTCTAATATAATCTAATATAAAATATAAAAAAGCAATTCACTAAACTTATCGACTTATCGAACTAACTTTTCATTGATGTATTTTTTCATCGCGATCCAATCCAAAAATCACGATGCCATTTTCTTGTTCCTGAATTGAATGGGCTTCTTCAATTTTTTTAGGTTGATGCTCTACTCCGAGTAAGGATCCGCCCGATTTTGATTTGCACATATAGGACAAATGACCCCAATACCACGTCTCTTTTTTGCTACGACTCCCCCCTTTAATTCATTTCTTTCATGTCTTCCGCCCAATATTTACAGTTTGAGATCACTCCTATTTCGAATAAAGTTCTAAATGGAATCGTTTATGGTATAAGTAATAATCATAGATATATTACCAATTGGGTTTTGCTAAACGGAGCCTGGATACCTCATTTTATTGGTCCAGCCAAGACGACCATAAAATTGATTTATTGCTATGCTAATATTAAGCTGGATACCTCCTCACGAAATAGATCTAATTGCATTTCACGCTACAAATTTTTGATCATTCAATCAAATTTTTTGGGCGAAACAGAGGATATCTCGATCGGGGGAGAGAATGGGGAAATCCCATATGACCCAATAGATCTGACAAGTCGCACTATATGTCAACCCAAGATGGATGCTTGTCCCCGGGACTTCGATAAGGTACTTTTGGAACACCAATAGGCATAAAATGAAAAGAATTAAGTACTCTAGTTCACTTTGATGTGGAAGCGTAATAATGGGCTTCTTGTCTTAATAATATTGGCCGTTATCTTAGTTTCTACATCGATTGACTAAGTTCATAAAATAAAGGAAAATTATTACGAATAGGTCTTTTGAATGATGACCAAATATGGATGGATTTGCTCATAGAAAAGGGAATACGCCCCCATTGCGTATTGGTACTTATCGAGTATAGAATAGATCTGCTTCTCTTTTTTCCTACGAACCGAACTCTTCCATTATTACTAATAGGATAGAATAAATATTAATCCTTTTTTCGAGATAATCCCCTGAAAAAGGAAGGGGGGTACATAGCATAGTTTTTTTTTTTCAATGCAAGAAAGTTACATAGTGTCTATTTTTTATTAATAAAGAGGTAGTCCCATGGGTTTGCCTTGGTATCGTGTTCATACCGTCGTATTGAATGATCCCGGTCGTTTGATTGCTGTCCATATAATGCATACAGCCCTGGTTGCGGGTTGGGCCGGTTCAATGGCTCTATATGAATTAGCTGTTTTTGATCCCTCCGATCCAGTTCTTGATCCAATGTGGAGACAAGGCATGTTCGTTATACCCTTCATGACTCGTTTAGGAATAACCGATTCGTGGGGCGGTTGGAGTATTACGGGGGGTACGGTAACGAATCCGGGTATTTGGAGTTACGAAGGTGTAGCCGGGGCACATATTGTGTTTTCGGGCTTGTGCTTCTTGGCAGCTATCTGGCATTGGGTGTATTGGGATCTAGCAATATTTGTCGATGACCGTACGGGAAAACGCTCTTTGGATTTGCCTAAAATCTTTGGAATTCATTTATTTCTCTCAGGAGTGGCTTGCTTTGGTTTTGGGACATTTCATGTAACAGGATTGTATGGTCCTGGAATATGGGTGTCCGACCCGTACGGACTAACTGGAAAGGTACAATCTGTAAATCCAGCATGGGGTGTGGAAGGTTTTGATCCTTTTGTTCCAGGAGGAATAGCCTCTCATCATATTGCAGCAGGGACATTGGGCATATTAGCGGGCTTATTCCATCTTAGTGTCCGCCCACCTCAACGCCTATACAAAGGATTACGTATGGGCAATATTGAAACCGTTCTTTCCAGCAGCATCGCTGCTGTCTTTTTTGCAGCGTTTGTTGTTGCTGGAACTATGTGGTATGGTTCAGCAACTACCCCCATCGAATTATTTGGTCCCACCCGTTATCAATGGGATCAGGGATACTTTCAGCAAGAAATATATCGAAGAGTCAGTGCTGGACTAGCCGAAAATCAAAGTTTATCAGAAGCTTGGTCTAAAATTCCTGAAAAATTAGCTTTTTATGATTACATCGGAAATAATCCTGCGAAAGGGGGATTATTCAGAGCGGGTTCAATGGATAACGGGGATGGAATAGCTGTCGGGTGGTTAGGACACCCTATCTTTAGAGATAAAGAAGGGCGTGAACTTTTTGTACGTCGTATGCCTACTTTTTTTGAAACATTTCCAGTTGTTTTGGTAGACGGAGATGGAATTGTTAGAGCCGACGTGCCTTTTCGAAGGGCAGAATCGAAGTATAGTGTCGAACAAGTAGGTGTAACTGTTGAGTTCTATGGTGGCGAACTGAATGGAGTGAGTTATAGTGATCCTGCTACTGTGAAAAAATATGCTAGACGTGCTCAATTGGGTGAAATTTTTGAATTAGATCGTGCTACTTTGAAATCCGATGGTGTTTTTCGTAGCAGTCCAAGGGGCTGGTTTACTTTTGGACACGCTTCATTTGCTCTGCTTTTCTTTTTCGGACACATTTGGCATGGTGCTAGAACCTTGTTCAGAGATGTTTTTGCTGGTATTGACCCGGATTTGGATGCTCAAGTGGAATTTGGAGTATTCCAAAAACTTGGAGATCCAACTACAAGAAGACAAGTAGTCTGATGCAGCACTGCTCCGCTATTTTGTGTTTATCGCTTCGGCTTCTATTTTCGATTTGTGATTTTTAAATAAGGTATAAGGTACTGGAGAAATCTGGATTAAAATCGCTGCCTTTTTTGATTCTTTTTTTTTCTTTAATCCGGGAGATGATCCCAAATAAACAGGTATGGAAGCTATAATTGGAAACCACGATCAAATTTATGGAAGCATTGGTTTATACATTCCTCTTAGTCTCGACTCTAGGGATCATTTTTTTCGCTATCTTTTTTCGAGAACCGCCTAAAGTTCCAACTAAAAAATAAAATGATTTTTTATTATCTCAGTTGAAGTAATGGGCCTACCAATATTGGTAGGCCCATTACTTCAACTTCAAACTAGTCTCCGTGTTCCTCGAATGGATCTCTTAGTTGTTGAGAGGGTTGCCCAAAAGCAGTATATAAGGCGTACCCAGTAAAACTTACAAGTAACCCAGATATAGAGATGGCGACTAGGGTTGCTGTTTCCATTATTATAGAATTTCAAGACCGCAATGGATCCGTGATAAGATCGTTTATTTACAACAGAATGGTATACAAAGTCAACAGATCTCAATGAATACAAAATAGGATTTATGGCTCCACAAACAGTTGAGGGTAGTTCTAGAGCTCGTCCAAAAATGACTTCTGCAGGGGGGTTATTGAAACCTTTGAATTCGGAATATGGTAAAGTAGCTCCTGGATGGGGGACTACTCCTTTGATGGGTATCGCAATGGCTCTATTTGCGATATTCCTGTCTATTATTTTGGAGATTTATAATTCGTCCGTTTTACTGGACGGAATTTCAATGAATTAGAATTCAATTTACAAAAACCACAAAATACTACCTTTTAAATAAGCATTTAGGTCTCGGATTTTGATTTTTCTTTTAGTTGATTGGTAGTTCGACCGCGAAATTTTTTTGTTTCTGTATTTCCGGAATATGAGTGTGCGACTTGTTCTAATTGATCCTATTGATAGTACAGAGAATGGGTCTGTCGTCTTGATAGAGATGGTTTTACCCCGTCGGATATTCATTCTAGTATCTGGAGCACGGAATATATGAAATAGATCACGAAGTATTCG